AGCGCTTTATTATCATAATAAATAGTTTGTTACCCAAGGATATATATACTATCCTAAATAATAAAATTAAAGGTTGATTATGTATATCCAATTTTAATTAATATCAATATGACCTCGCGTTTCTGCTCATAAGAAAAGCAATAGGTAGGGATGACAGGATTTGAACCCGTGACATTTTGTACCCAAAACAAACGCGCTACCGAGCTGCGCTACATCCCTTTTCTTTTCACTTGATCTATAGTGTCATTGTAGAGAATCCCTGTTTTCTTTTCCACATCTTTATTTCTTTCATTGATATACCAACCTGTCATTTCTTCTTTATTTTTTTTTTTAGTCTATTATTATATGTTATATATAACATATAATAATAGACTTATATAAGTACTGAAGAAATATGAAACCCCGCGTAAAAAAAATGAAAATTTTTCGGGAATTCTCAGACAGAAAGGGACTTTTTTTGTTTTAAGAAAAGGAATATTTACTTAATTGTTGTACATTTCAATTTGTATTAGGGATTCTGCGTAGACATACAAGTGTGAGTCATTAACTACATCGACACATCCGATCATATATGTATTACTATTATGTATTACAAATTAGAATCAAATTACAAAAATAAAGAAGGAGGGTTTTAAATGCGAGATCTAAAAACATATCTTTCCGTGGCACCGGTAGTAAGTACTCTATGGTTTGGTTCTTTAGCAGGTTTATTGATAGAGATCAATCGTTTATTTCCGGATGCGTTAATATTCCCCTTTTTTTCATTATAGTAAGTGAGGCGGGAAGGGGGTGAAGAAAATTAGAGCTACAATCAAATATCTGTGACTAATCCCTCCCCCTACTCTTCTTTTTTAAAATGAAAATAAATTAGAAAAGAATCAAAATGGATTCACCTCAGTGAAACTAAGAACTCGGGGTTCCAGGACCAAAATGAAATTAATAATAGATCGAGAAAGAAAATGGAATAGCTGTGGCAACAATATAATACAAAATAATTAAATGAAAAACTAAATATCGTACCGTGATTCTAAATTATAAATATAGAGTTAGAAATCATTATATTACTTATTATTACTATATTGTAGATTGCACCAAAATCCTTCATAATTGGATTTTCATTTAGCAACTTCTACTTTTTTTTCGTTCGTCTTCGAGTCGGATCAAAAATCGAAAAATAGAAAAGTTTAGTCAATCAAAAATACAAAGGAGGTTCATGGCCAGGGGTAAAGAAGCTCGAGTAACGATTTTTTTGGACTGTACCAATTGTGTTCGAAACCGCGTTAATAAGGAATCAATGGGCATTTCCCGATATATTACTCAAAAAAATCGACATAATACGCCTAGTCGATTGGAATTGAGAAAATTCTGTCCCTCTTGTTACAAACATACGATTCACGGAGAGATAAAGAAATAGATCGAACCAATCGCTCGCGATTTCGCCTTGCCTTCCAAGGAAGACGAAAAACGACATATTATAATTCTATATAACAGATCCTATATTTTTTAAATATAAAATAAACAAAACAAAGCAATCCTTTTTTTTAATTAAAAATCATTTCTGATCCCATCAAAAAAGAATTAGTATTTTCAGGACAAGGAATAAAAAAACCATGGATAAATCCAAGCGGCTCTTTCTTAAATCTAAGCGATCTTTTCGTAGGCGTTTGCCCCCGATTGTATCGGGGGATCGAATTGATTATAGAAACATGAGTTTAATTAGTCGATTTATTAGTGAACAAGGAAAGATATTATCTAGGCGGGTGAATAGATTGACCTTAAAACAACAACGATTAATTACTATTGCTATAAAACAAGCTCGTATTTTATCTTTGTTACCTTTTCTTAATAATGAGAAACGATTTGAAAGAAGCGAGTCGACGCCTATAACTACGAGTCTTAGAATTAAAAATAAATAAAATAGGCTTGCTCTTCAATTGAATCAAAATCAAACTTCAATCCGACTTCAAACGCGAATTGACGCCTTGTTCAAAAAAATTGAAAATTAAGATTTTAGTGTTGTGTCCTAAGAAAAAGTAAAAAAAAAAATAATTGAAGAATAAATCTTTTTTTATTGAACGTGTTTGTTCATTGTGACGGCTTTATCATATTATATCCTATTTTATCATACTAATTTCTACTCTACCTTCCCGAGTTAACTCGGCCAAGGAACTCCATTAAAAATTACAATGGATTTCTTCCAATCTCCTTATCTTATTTTAAGATCTCATTGGAAATCATATAAATACAATTCCTATTTAATATAGCTATTTGTGCAAGTATTTTACGGTTAAGGAGCAACTGCTCCTTGTACACATTGTGTATTAATGTACTATAACTATAGTATAGTTTATTGGCTCGGATTACTGCATTTATCCGAGTAATCCACAAACGCCGAAAATCTCTCTTTTGCCTACCTCTATCTTGATGAGCCGAAACCAAAGCTCTTATTTTCTGTTGAGTAATAGTCCGAGAAAGTCTTGAACGAGCCCCTCGAAAACTTGATGCAAATAAACGAATTTTTGTTCTACGTCTTCGAGCTATATATCCTCGTTTAATTCTAGTCATTGAATAAATAAATGAAACTTTGATGAATAACTAATTGATTTTTTTTTCTTTCAGTTATTTCCCTTTCCTAGTCTATTAATAACAAAACGGATCCTTCCAATGTATAAAATAAAAACTCCAATGGCTTTTGCTACTATAAACCTTCCCGACCACTATTTTTTTTTATAGACTTCTCAGCTCGAAATAAGAATAAGAAATTGTATTGATACTGGGTATCAAAAAATATAAAAAATAGTAGTAAATAGAAATAGGTATAGTGGTTTCCATCGTTTCTATGGTTGCTTCTTAAACGGTGAGGTCCTCTCTATACACCGGAGCCTACTCCCTCATTTCATTTAATCTTAATCAATTGTATTGTTAACTTGTACAGTTCACACTCTTTTGGCTCTACCCATCATTATCCAGTAATAGGTCTTTCACAACGAGACCCACCTATAACAGTAACGGTATTTTATTTAATTATGAAGATTTGCTGAGTAGCTGACCTTGTTAGTCCGTTCTTGCAGGAGTCAAGAGTTAAGAGCTAAGGGCATAATCTTTCTCCTTTTTAAATAGGATTTCCCTGCTTAATGAATACCATTTGATACCAATGGGAAATTCTTTCTCATCTTAAATTAAAAACGTAATTGATTGGATTTGTACTAATTTCAACCATAAATTAATTTGATACCACAATCGAAGGATATGATATATCTTAGATTTTTAGATATTTTCATTTTTCGTATAGTGAATGGTCTTTTTCCATTCTATCCTATTCACTGTTACTGATCACTTATACTGGATCAATTCTTTTCTTTTTGCCTAGTCCATGATCTGACCGAGTCGCACATACACCCTAGTACATGTTCCTCGTCGCTGAGGACATCCTCCAAGAGCGGGGGATTTCGTGACATTTTTGATTGGCTGTCGTGTGTTTCTAATAAGTTGTTTAATAGTTGGCATGTTGAATCATATACATAATGGGATGGTTTAGATCGATCCTAACCGGATAATTATGAATCATTTTTTATTAATGTATTGATAGAATATTTACAATATTGTATTAAACCTGGTAACAAGATAAAATATCAAATTGCATACTTGCGTGAAATCCTCTTATTTTTTATTCAACCGCTACAAGATCAACAAGTCCGTGAGCTTGGGCTTCTGTTGCTGACATAAAAACATCTCTTTCCATGTCTTCGGAAACAACCCATAAAGGTTTGCCCGTTCTTTGTACATAAACCTTTGTGAGGGTTTCGCGCAGCTTCAGTAGTTCTTCCGTTTCCAGGATAAATTCTCCCGTCCGTGCCTCATAAAAAGAAGTAGAAGGTTGATGGATCATTACCCTGATGAAATAACATAATAAATTATTATTCTATCTCGCGCGATGAACGGCGAAAAGAAAAATATAATAAAAAGAAAAAGATAGAATTGAACAACCGTACAGGCATCTTTTGCACATAGCATACGGCTCCTACACTGGAATTCACTTTATATACATATACCTTTTTTTATTTTACATTAAAGAAATATAAAATAAATTAGAGGGTATATCATATTCACATAGGTAAATGATCCAATAACCACCCTTCTTTTTGGGGTAGTTAAAAAAATACTACGATGGTTCCGTTGCTTTATATATTAATTTCGTCTGTTATTTAGCAATCCCAAAGTTTCTTTTTTTTTTTCAAATATCAAATAAAAAAAAATTTGTATTCTTTCAGAATAATATATATATTGTTTATATTATATTGTTAAGAGTTTTTCGGTGTGAAAACTAAAAAGTTTGTGGCGCTGAAATGGGTCTCCTGATATATCAGATAAAATAGGAAATACCCTTATCTCATACTACTCTTTCGATACATAATTTAACAATTTTGGAAAAAAAAAATTTCCTATCGAATTCTAAGTGCCATGCTATTATTACTTAATATTCATATTTCATATATCGCGAAGGCATAGTCTTGTCTTCTTTTTTCTCTCAAATCAAATAAAAAACTCATTGGCGCCAAGCGTGAGGGAATGCTAGACGTTTGGTAATTTCTCCTCCGACCAGAATAAAAGATCCCATTGAAGCGGCTAATCCCATGCATATTGTTTGTACGTCTGGTTGCACAAATTGCATAGTATCATAAATACCTAATCCAGGTATTACCCACCCGCCGGGAGAGTTTATAAACAAATACAGATCTGGGGTATCATCCTCTATACTGAGATATATCATAAGACCAATAAGTTGATTTGAGATCTCGTCATCAACCTCTTGGCCTAAAAAAAGTAATCTTTCTCGATAAAGTCGGTTGAGTGGGATAAAATTGTATCCCTTTCGGAACCGTACATGCATCTTTTAAGGCATACGGTTCAATACAAATCGCGAAAAAAAAAGAATCAATGTGTAGATTCGAGTTTTTTTCTTTCTTATTTATAATAAAGAAAAAAAATTCACTAAACTTAACTTATCGGACTAACTTTTCATTGATGTATTCTTTCATCGGAATTTAATCCAAATCACGATGTAATTTTCTTGTTCCTTAACGGTCTTCTTGAATTCTTTTAGGTTTATGCTCTACTCCGAGTAAAGATCTGATCGTTTTTGATTTGCATATATAGGCCAAACGCCCGAATACTACGTCTTTTTGCTACGATTTCTTTTTTTTTTTCAAGTTATTTATGTCTCCCACCAAATAGTAAATATTCAATGCATTCATCATATTACTCAATTTATTAACAGTTTGAGATCACTTCTATTTATTTCGATTTATATTAGAAATTATAAATTGAATATTAGATAAATAAATTCTAAATAGAATATACTAGAGTATGATATTTTAAGTAGAAATCATAGATATATTATCAATTGGTTGTTTTTAAACGGAGCCTGGATATTTCATTTTATTGTTCGAACCAAGGCAACCATAAATTATTCTAAATTTCGAATATTAATCTGTATATCCCCTAAAAAATAGATTTCATTTTCTTCATTGTATTTCACGCTCCAAATTTTTGATGATTCAATCAATCTTTCTTGGGCGAAAGGGAGGATATCTCAATTGGGGGAAGAGAACGGGAAAATACCGTATAACCAAATATATCTGACAAGTCGCACTATACGTCAACCCACGATGCATCTTCGTCTCCAGGATTTCGAAAAGGTACTTGTGGAACACCAATAGGCATTAAATGAAAGAAAAATTAAGTACTATAATCTCACTTTAATGTGAAAGCGTAAAAGTAGGTTTATTGTCTTAATAATATTTTATCTTTTATCATATTTTATCCATAGATTAAAAAAAAAAAAAGTTCATAAAAAAGGAAGACAGAATGAATAGAATGAATAAAGTCAATTTGTTTCAAATAGGTTTTTTCTTTTGGATGATGAACAAACCTAGATGCAGTTACTCATATAAAATGCTATCAACGCCCTACCATTGCGTATTGGTACTTATCGGGTATAGAATAAATCTGCTTCTTTTTGTTTCTACGAACAAAATTGTTCCATTATTATTAAAAGACATTCTTACTAAAAGAATAGAACAAATATTAATCCTTTCCCCGAGATAATCCACTAAAAAAATAAGTTCCATAGTATAGTTTTTTTTACAGTGCAATAAAGTTACATAGTGTCTATTTCTTAATTAAAAAAGGGGGGTATTTCCATGGGTTTGCCTTGGTATCGTGTTCATACGGTCGTATTGAATGATCCCGGCCGTTTGATTTCTGTCCATATAATGCATACAGCTCTGGTTGCTGGTTGGGCTGGTTCGATGGCTCTATACGAATTAGCTGTTTTTGATCCCTCTGATCCTGTTCTTGATCCAATGTGGAGACAGGGTATGTTCGTTATACCCTTCATGACTCGTTTAGGAATAACCAATTCATGGGGTGGTTGGAGTATCACAGGGGGGACTCTAACGAATCCGGGTGTTTGGAGTTACGAAGGTGTGGCTGGTGCACATATTCTGTTTTCTGGCTTGTGCTTTTTAGCAGCTATCTGGCATTGGGTCTATTGGGATCTAGAAATATTTTGTGATGAACGTACAGGAAAACCCTCGTTGGATTTGCCCAAGATCTTTGGAATTCATTTATTTCTCTCAGGGGTGGCTTGCTTTGGTTTTGGCGCATTTCATGTAACAGGATTGTATGGTCCCGGAATATGGATATCCGATCCTTATGGACTAACGGGAAGGGTACAAGCTGTAAATCCAGCATGGGGTGTGGAAGGTTTTGATCCTTTTGTTCCGGGAGGAATAGCCTCTCATCATATTGCAGCAGGAACTTTGGGCATATTAGCGGGTCTATTCCATCTTAGTGTCCGTCCGCCCCAACGTCTATACAAAGGATTACGCATGGGAAATATTGAAACTGTCCTTTCCAGTAGTATCGCTGCTGTCTTTTTTGCAGCTTTTGTAGTTGCTGGAACTATGTGGTATGGTTCAGCAACTACCCCGATTGAATTATTCGGTCCCACTCGTTATCAATGGGATCAAGGATACTTCCAACAAGAAATATATCGAAGAGTTAGTGCTGGGCTAGCAGAAAATCAAAGTTTATCTGAAGCTTGGTCTAAAATTCCTGAAAAATTAGCTTTTTATGATTACATCGGCAATAATCCGGCAAAAGGGGGATTATTCAGAGCGGGTTCAATGGACAACGGGGATGGAATAGCTGTCGGTTGGTTAGGACACCCTATCTTTAGAGATAAAGAAGGGCGTGAACTTTTTGTACGGCGTATGCCTACTTTTTTTGAAACATTTCCAGTTGTTTTGTTAGACGGAGACGGAATTGTTAGAGCCGATGTTCCTTTTAGAAGGGCAGAATCTAAATATAGTGTCGAACAAGTAGGTGTAACTGTTGAGTTCTATGGCGGTGAACTCAATGGAGTCAGTTATAGTGATCCTGCTACTGTGAAAAAATATGCTAGACGTGCTCAATTGGGTGAAATTTTTGAATTAG